CAAAAAAGTATAGATGGGAGAATAAGAATTGGAAAAAAAAAATATCGGATTTTTAATGTATTTCATCAATCTAAGCGGAATAAACAAACTGGATTCCTTGTTGGTTAGTCAAATTCCAACGAAAACCACATAATTGAAAGAAATGAAATGTCCGAATTTGAGATTTATATGATCAATAAACTAAGGTTTTGTTGTTATCGACCATGGAATTCGACAGAAGCAATGAGAAATAGATACGAATAAAGCAGGATTAAGGGGGGAAATAAAAAAAGAGAAAAGTTATACAAAGTTATATACAAATCACTACCCCCCCTTGGTATTTCTTTAATTGAATTTCGTTTGATTAGGTCGAAGTTCCTTAAAAACTTCTGCCTTCTTTAAAATATCCTGAACAGTTCCTGTAGGTTGAGCACCCTTTTCAAGGAAATATAGAATAGCAGGAACATTTAAATAAGTTTGATTCTTCAGTGGATCATAAAAACCCACTTTTCGAAGATCTTTTCCTTCTCTTCGGGATCGAACATCAATTGCAACGATTCGATAGACGGCTCATTGGGATAGATGTAGATGAACAATACCCCCCCCTAGAAACGTATAGGAAGTTTTCTCCTCGTACGGCTCGAGAAAAAATGATTTGATTCGAAGTTTTGTCTATGTATGGAATTCTAATAAATGACAAATGAGCCTATAAAATCAATTAGACTATGATTTAAGTCTTTTTTTTTTTCTTTTTCCTTCCTGAAAATGAAAAAGAAACCATTCGTACTCATAACTCAAGTTGGATAACTCTCAAATAGCTTATAAGGAAAAAATCTTTAATAAATTTCATTTATTGAGTGGTCTTTACCCCCTTTTGTTTGTCTCGTTTAAAATTCTATTTTGATTCTTCAGTCCGATCCAGTTATTGAGACTATCGAGACAATTATAAAGGGTGTTTCCTTGTTCTGGGATCCTTTATCTTTGTTTTAAATCATTGGGTTTAGACATTACTTCGGTGCTTCTTAATCCTTTCAAAATGGCAGCAACATCCCCTTTTTTGTGATTTCTCTTTCTATCAAAGAATCCTACGGACAGTTGATTCCCGCGTGATACACTTTGGATCGAAAACGTTTGATCAATTCCAACAGGTTTTGCTTTTGAATTGGAAACTTGCTCAAATTGGATCCTTTCCATTTCTATCTCGAAGATATATTTACGAAGTTGTTCCAATTTATTGATTGGCATTAACCCTAGATCCTTGCCCCCGAGAAATGAATTAATCCTTTCCACTCGAGCTCCATCGTGGACTATTTACAACCCAACAAAAAGCGAAAAACGAAGGGTTCGAGTGGAACAGAACAAACGATGTCGAGCCAAGAGCACCTTCATTCCTATATAAATATAAAATAGCGGATGTAAAAATCCACAACGGATCTGTCCTTCAAGTCGCACGTTGCTTTCTACCACATCGTTTCAAACGAAGTTTTACCATAACATTCCTCTAATTTGGAACCGGTATGGAATTGATTCAATCATGGAATCATGAATAGTCATTGGTTCAGTTGTACATAGACATCGCGTAATCTATACTTTTTCTTCTATATATGATATGTGTAAAGATTTTTCTGAAGAAGTCTTAGCAAGACACCATCTTTAACATATATATAAAGAAATAGAAATAGATAAACGAATAAATAAGTTCTTTTTGAGTCTGCTACTTCAAGTGACTCAATAGGATAGATTGACCTATTTCCTACTTTTTGAGTACCAAAGATTCAACTTACAAGGAATCATTCAAAATTTTTATTAAAACTATTTCGAATGGAAAAAGGTTCCTATTTAGACATCATTAAAAGATAAGTCTTTTTTTTTAATTGACCCATCACTGATTTCAAAAAGATAAATAGATCACAGAAAAGAAGAAAGAAATCCCATTTTTTTTATGAGATGGATAAAAAAACTGATGTAAGATAAGATTTGAATCTTTATTCTTTTCATCTGATTGCGAAAATCCAAATCGAAAAAATCGAGAGGGGTTTTCGTATCTATCAGATAGACTGAACAATTGTCACTGTTATAGATATTCTATAATACTTAATTTAACTTATTTTAGTTTAAAAAATTTAAGGGATCCCAAACCTTTTTCACAAAAACCGAAAGACTATTGTCATTGAAATAGAACGATACATATAAGCTAAACATTTCCTCATTTTATATGCATTTTGTTTAACATGGGGTTGAGTAATATTTCAATAATTGAATCTTGTCATAAAGTAACTAAAGGGGATAGGATAAATCACCCCTGCCTCAATCCAATCGTTACATAGATTTACAATTCTTCATTATAGCCAAACAAAAAAAATACCTAAATAAAATAAAAAAACGAGATTCAAAGAAAATACATCGATTCCATAACATATAAACATATATAAATATGTTATTTGATCATTTGTTAATGAGATTTGGACAGATACAGATATTTAAATTAATACTGATTATCTCCTATCCACTCCCCTATTCTTTCTATGGGAATGATAGAGCAAAAAAAAAGGAATCCTGATCCGGTATGGGAAATGACTTGTCTAGTTACAAAGACAAACAATAAGTCCAAATTTAGTCAAGCTTTAGTCTAACCCACTAAGAGACTTAGTCCTATTGATTGAATTTAATTAGTATCAAGAACTGGCTCTTGTTTCGAATTCAGAGATCTCGAGAAAAATCTAATTACTAATTAGACTCCCTCATTTACGGGATATAAGAGATAGGGAATATAGATTCTTTTGCATCTCGATTCAAAATACATCCATCGTTGAAAATTCAAATAGATATGGGATGGAAAGTTCTTCCAAGTAACTAACTCCCCTAAATATCAAAGGGAATGAACATATGATGAAAAGCCCACCCAACTTTTTTGAATTCAAACTCTTTTGTTTTGATCCATGTTCTCATCTTACCTGATAAAAAATAGATTCAGGTCCAGATGCGTGTCATTTGAACTCGATTCAGTTCAGTTTGTGAAAAAAGATATGATTCATATAAGATATAAAAGAATAACATTCCATCTAAAATTAGACTTTAAACAGAAAGTTGTTCAAGAAAACAATCTTTATTCTAAAATTCGAAAAAAATGGATATGGCTCTGGGACGGAAGGATTCGAACCTCCGAATAGCGGGACCAAAACCCGTTGCCTTACCACTTGGCCACGCCCCATTATCAATTTCTAATCTACACTAAGAAACAATAATATTGTTATTGGTTGTTTGTCAACTCCAGTCCAAATATCTATAGAATAGATTATTACTAGGATTTTAATCCATATAGATATAGAATTCAACTTAATTTATTGATCATTACATATAATTCAATTAAGATATTGTATGAAAGTATGATTTCTTCTATTCTCCTTTGAGAATTGGAGGATTTTTGATTGGGTGGGTTCAAAGAAAAAGAAGGATTTTTTGTATACCTTACTTCCTTTCTTCCTTTTTCCTTATATCAATAACTCAATCAAAATGCAATTATCTCCAAGAACAAAATGTCTGTTATGCTTAATATCTTTAGTTTGATCTGTATTTGTCTTAATTCTGCCCTTTATTCGAGTAGTTTTTTCTTCGGCAAATTGCCCGAAGCCTATGCTTTTTTGAATCCAATCGTAGATGTTATGCCAGTCATACCTGTGTTTTTTTTTCTCTTAGCCTTTGTTTGGCAAGCTGCTGTAAGTTTTCGATGAGATCCTTAATAATATCCTAGAAGATTCATGATTTCTTCGAGAAAAAATTCTCTAACAATTGATAAAATCAGATAAGTTTTAGAGTCTGAATCCTCGATTCACACATTGAAATTCTTGGATAGTCGCCATAAATCCGGCTTACCCCATTTCCTCCTTTTTTTGACCCTTTTCCAGTGAAAGACCCTAACCCTATATATATTAATTATATTAGGGTCTCCCACAATATCGAATTTGGATATGAAAGAAATTTTTGTTAATGAAAAACTCTTATTCCAAATAAATTTCTGACAATTCATTTCTATTTCTAGAAAAACCTCATTTCTTGGTGTCAAAATAGGATATGTGGTAGAAAAATGGAAGATCTATTCTCTTTTTTTTTTCCAAAAAAAATCATCTTGGAGATTTAGTAATGCTTACTCTGAAACTCTTCGTTTATACCGTAGTGATATTTTTTGTTTCTCTCTTCATCTTTGGATTCCTATCTAATGATCCAGGACGTAATCCTGGACGTGAAGAATAAAATCAAAAGAGTTTTTCCTTGGTTCATTTTCAAATTTTCTTAGGATTTTAGTTAAACGTGTGGAATAGATAAAATCCTAAGAAAATTTGAAAATGAAATAAATAAATCAAGTCATCAACGGAACCGGAAAGAGAGGGATTCGAACCCTCGGTACGAATAACTCGTACAACGGATTAGCAATCCGACGCTTTAGTCCACTCAGCCATCTCTCCCAATTGAAAAAGAGAATTACTACATTACACATAATGTAAGTAGTCTTTCTTTCTCTATTCTATAGAGATATACAAATCAGGAATTTCTTTTAGATTAGATAAAGGAAGGGCTCGAACGAGCCTATAAATAAAAAAAGAAAAAATAAAAATAAAGAAAAAAAAAAGAAGACATCTTTGTGTTGATTTTGTTCGAAAGTCCCTTCTTATTCTGATGGCCTGGCCTGGTCAGTACCTAGCCGGGCCCCTTTTTTTGTTCCAACGAATTATAGATAAATAATGATTTATTTGATTTGAAAACAAAAATGCTTGTTTTTTATTATATTCAATTGAATATAAAATATTCAAGCAACAACAAAAAGAAGAAAGACTATTTACATTCTTTTTATTTTTCTATTTGAATTTTAGTTTCATTTTAGGAACTCAAAAAGAAACTATCTATTTTTCCACAATGCATTTTTCTGTTATGATTTTAGTGTTTTTTGTGATCCGTAGCTATCAAAACTTCTTCAGCAAAAGATAAAACTTTAGTTATTTAATTTAAATAAAATGAACCCTCCT